AAAGGAAAATAACTTATTTAAAATGAAGTAGGCTGTTTTCATCTAATTTTTTTTTTTTTTTTTTTTTATAGTTAATTTAAGGGTATTTAGATAAAAAAATTAGATTGAACTTTGTTTTATTTAAATAAGTAAATTTAGTAAATTAAATATTATTAAATTTTTTAAAAATAGATAATAAAAAATTCCTATATAGACATTTCCGAGAGTTAAAAGTACAACTCATAGATAAATAGATAAATGAATACCAAAAATTTAATTTATATTATATATATATATAAATGTCTAACAACAGATTATATTATCTACTAATAAATTGATAGAATTGTTATACATCTCTGAATCTTAAAGCTTTTTTTTATATGATCATAGATATCTATTAATTAATTAAATATTTATATACATATATATTTCTATTAATCTATACTTGGTATATCATTAATTTATCGTATAATATAATTTAATGAATTATAAAAATTATATAATAATAAATAATATAATGAAATATTTATTATTATTATATTTATTATTTAATTATTATATTTAAAAAAAAAAAAAAAAAAAATTAGATTAATTATATTATTTATAAAATTCTTTACAATTATATTAATAATTTTTTATTATTTAATTTAATTTTTATTTCAATTATTAATTTATTTTTTTTTATTATTTAATAATAATTTTATAATTAAATTAAATGAATTATTTTTTATTAATTTTTGGTAGTTAAAGTTTTGTAAACTTATTTAAAATGAAATAGGCTGTTTTCATCTAATTTTTTTAATGAAAAATGGTAAGTTATTTAGGGGATGCTTATCATGCGAGGAGAAATTACCAATTGATATTTATATTATTGTTTATTATTATTTTATAATTTAATGATTAAAAAAAGTTATTTAATTATAATATTATTTTAAATATATATTATTAAGTTAATGTATTTTATAAACATATAAAGTTTTATTTTAGCTTTAAGTTTTATTATTGATTTGTTTTATATGTAAGTTTTTGCGTGAATTTTTATTTATTTTAATAATAAATAAATTTTATTTAGAGTCTCAGTAAATAGTTTTATTAATCAAGGTAACTTGGAAATAGTAATTTCATATAGTATTGGCTAAATTTGTGCCAGCAGCCGCGGTTACACAAATAATGCAAATAAAATTTGTTTGGTGTGAGTTAAAATGTATTTTGTTTAAAATAAAATTAGATTTATTAGGTGAAATTTTAAATTTAATAATTTTTATTTAAAAGTTTTTGAAGCTTATAAATTTTAGGTATAAACTAGGATTAGATACCCTATTATTTAAAATGTATATTTAAACACTAAGGTAGTAGTAGTTATGTTCTTGAAACTTAAAAAATTTGGCGGTATTTTAGTCTATTCAGAGGAACCTGTCCTGTAATTGATAATCCACGTTGAACCTTACTTAAATTTGTTTTTCAGTTTATATACCGTCGTTATCAGAATATTTTATTAGAAAAATAATTTTCTATAATTTTAATAAGAATTTATATCAGATCAAGGTGTAGCTTATATTTAAGTAGAGATGGGTTACAATAATTTTATTTAGACGAATCTAATTTTGAAATATTATTAGTGAAGGTGGATTTGATAGTAAATTTTTAAAGATTGTTAATTTGATTATAGCTCTAGAATATGCACACATCGCCCGTCGCTCTTACTATTAAGGTAAGATAAGTCGTAACATAGTAGATGTACCGGAAGGTGTATCTAGAATGACAATTTAAAGCTTATTTAGTAAAGCATTTCATTTACATTGAAAAGATTTTTGTGCAAATCAATATAAATTGAATAATATTTGTTTATTAATTTTTTTTTTGTTAAGATTAATTTATTAAAAATAATTATATAATTTAATGTTTTAGTAGCTTGTAGTGAAAAAATAATTATAATAATAGTGTATTAGTATTGTGAAAGATTATTGAAATAATTTGAAAAATTTTTGTTGTTAAAGAAAATTTAATTTGTTGTACCTTGTGTATCAGGGTTTATCAAATAATTAATAATTATTTATTAATCTCGATTTTATAAGAGTTAATAATTTATGAAAGTTAATGTGTCAAAATTATTTTAAATAAATTATTAGAAATGAAATGTTATTCGTTTATAAAGGTATCTAGTTTTTTTAGAAATAAATTTAATTTACAAATTTTTGATTTTTTAATTATTTATTTAATTAAAAAATTTATAAATTTGAATATCTTAAGGGATAAGCTTTAAGATAAATTGTTAAAAATTAATAAATATTAATATAAAATGTATGCTTAGAATTAGTAATCATTAGTAAGTTTGTTATAAATTATTTTATGTCGTATATTATTTATTTTGTTTTAATTTTATATAAAAATTTTTTTATTAATAAATTATAAAAAGTAATAATGATAGAATTAGTATATTTGTTGTATAGATAAATGTATGTGATAAGTTTATATAAAGAACTCGGCAAATTTTTTACCCGCCTGTTTAACAAAAACATGTCTTTTTGAGTTATTTTTAAAGTCTGACCTGCCCACTGAATTTATTTTAAATGGCCGCAGTATTCTAACTGTGCAAAGGTAGCATAATCATTAGTCTTTTAATTGAAGGCTGGTATGAACGGTTGGACGAGGTATAAGCTGTTTCATATAAATTTATAATAGAATTTTATATTTTAGTCAAAAAGCTAAAATGTAATTAAAAGACGAGAAGACCCTATAAATCTTTATAATTTATATAATTTAAATTTTTTGGATTTGTTTTATTTTTATTGTATAAATTATTTTGTTGGGGTGATGTTAAAATTTAATGAACTTTTAATTGAATTTAAATCATTAATTTATGAATTATTGATCCATTAGTAGTGATTATAAGATTAAGTTACTTTAGGGATAACAGCGTAATTTTTTTGGAGAGTTCATATCGATAAAAAAGTTTGCGACCTCGATGTTGGATTAAGATATAATTTTAGGTGTAGCCGCTTAAATGTTAAGTCTGTTCGACTTTTAAATTCTTACATGATCTGAGTTCAGACCGGCGTAAGCCAGGTTGGTTTCTATCTTTAATATATTATAATATCTTAGTACGAAAGGACCAGGTATTAAAATAATTATATTTTTAAATTAGAATTTTATTAAGTTATTACTATTTTGGCAGATTAGTGCAATAAATTTAGAATTTATTTATGTAATGTTATATTACAAATAGTACTTGTTTTTTATAGAATTTATTTTATCTATTATTGGAAGATTAATTTTAATTATTTGTGTTTTAGTGAGAGTGGCTTTTTTAACTCTTTTGGAGCGTAAAGTATTAGGATATATTCAGATTCGTAAGGGGCCTAATAAGGTGGGATTGATAGGGATTCCACAACCTTTTTGTGATGCAATTAAGTTATTTACTAAGGAACAAACTTATCCTCTTTTGTCAAATTATATTTCTTATTATTTTTCTCCAATTTTTTCTTTATTTCTTTCGTTAGTTGCGTGATTGTGTATTCCTTTATTTGTTAAGTTATATTCTTTTAATTTGGGTTTATTATTTTTTTTATGTTGTACTAGTTTAGGTGTTTATACAGTTATAGTTGCTGGTTGGTCGTCTAATTCTAATTATGCTTTATTAGGGGGGTTGCGGGCTGTTGCTCAAACGATTTCTTATGAAGTTAGAATAGCATTAATTTTATTGTCTTTTGTTTTTTTGATTGGTGGTTATAATATTTTGGATTTTTTTTTATATCAGAAAAGAGTCTGATTTTTAGTAATTTTATTTCCTGTTAGATTGGTTTGATTTTGTATTTGTTTAGCCGAAACTAATCGTACTCCTTTTGATTTTGCAGAGGGGGAGTCAGAATTAGTATCTGGGTTTAATGTGGAGTATAGAAGAGGGGGTTTTGCATTAATTTTTATGGCAGAATATGCGAGAATTTTATTTATGAGAATGTTATTTTGTGTTATTTTTTTAGGTTGTGATTTATTTAATGTGATATTTTATGTTAAATTAACTTTTATTTCTTTTTTATTTATTTGAGCTCGTGGTACTCTTCCTCGATTTCGTTATGATAAGTTAATATATTTAGCTTGAAAGAGCTTTTTACCATTTTCGTTAAATTTTTTATTATTTATTATTGGATTTAAATTATTATTATTTAGTTGTATTTAGTTAATAAATAATAGTATTTAAAGTTAATAGAAAAATTGATTTCTATCTTATGTTTTCAAAACATATGCTTATTCAAGCTCATTAACTAATTAATTAAGTTATCTCATCACTTGTTGATTAGAGGATTAATAATATAGTATAAGAAGTAAATAACTGTTAAAATTTGTCCTACTAAAACATAAGGTTCTTCTACTGGTCGAGCCCCAATTCATGTAAGTAGAATTACAGTAACTACTATAGTTCAGAATAAAATTTTATTAATTGGGTAGAATTGGATTCCTCGGAATTTACTTAAGTGGTAGAATGGAAGAATTATTAAAATAGCAATTGATAAAACAAGAGCAATTACTCCTCCTAATTTATTGGGGATTGATCGTAGGATTGCATATGCGAATAAGAAATATCATTCGGGTTGAATATGAACTGGTGTAACTAGAGGATTAGCTGGGATGAAATTGTCTGGGTCTCCTAATAAGTATGGGTTGATTAATGTTAATAGTAAAAGGGCGGCAATTATGATAATAAATCCTACAATATCCTTAAAGGAAAAATAAGGGTGGAAGGGGATTTTGTCAATATTAGAATTTAATCCAATAGGATTATTTGATCCTGTTTGGTGAAGGAATAAGAGGTGAATTAGTGTTATTGCAAGTACAATAAAAGGTAAAATAAAATGGAATGTGAAGAATCGGGTAAGAGTTGCGTTGTCTACAGCGAATCCTCCTCATACTCATTGAACTAGATCAATACCTAAGTATGGAATTGCTGATAATAGATTTGTAATAACGGTTGCTCCTCAAAAAGATATTTGACCTCAGGGTAGAACATATCCTATGAAAGCTGTTGCTATCACTAAGAATAAAATTAGAACTCCGACTAATCAGGTAGGAGTAAATAAATAAGAGCCGTAGTAGATTCCTCGTCCTACATGTAAGTAGATGCAAATAAAGAAAAATGATGCTCCGTTAGCATGAAGAGTCCGTAGTAATCATCCATAGTTTACATCTCGACAAATATGATTTACTCTGTTAAAGGCTAAATTAATATCGGCTGTGTAATGTATGGCTAAAAATAGTCCTGTTAAAATTTGAATAATTAAACATAATCCTAGTAGGGAACCAAAATTTCATCAACCTGAAATATTTACAGGGGCGGGCAAATCTACTAGAGCATTATTTGCAATTTTAAATAGGGGGTGTTGGGTTCGTAAAGGTTTGTTCATTAATTTATTTGGCGAAGAGGTCCGTAGAATAATTTTGTAATTTTTACTACTGCAATAAGAGTGATTAATAGGTAATTTATTAATAAAATTGTGATAATATTTGTAGGGAAATTATATAATTTATTTAGGTTTAAAGCATTTTCTGTTAGGAAAAGATTTAAATTGTAATGGGTTTGTATTTCTATATTTGTTACAAAGGTTGTTGTAGTTGTTTTATCAGTTAGTGTGAAAATTATTAATATAATTATTATTACAATTACACAGCTTATTGTTAATTTTATGGATAGTGAGAATATTTCATTTGAAGCTAAGGATGTTACATAGATAAATAGTACTAATATTCCTCCTAAGAAAATTAAAAATAAAATATACGAAAATCAAAAACTTTTTGCTATTAATCCAGTTAATAGACAAATTTGTAGGGTTTGGATTAAAAGTATTAATCCTATAGCTAATGGGTGATTTATTTGAATAAAAATAAATCTTGAAATTAAGGTGGATGAATATAAAAATAGTTGTATTATATCAGGAGGTAGTTTAATTAAAATATTAATTTTGGGGATTAATGATAAAGTAATTTCTTTTCTCTTGAAGTTTTAAAAGAATGTTTCTTATTTTTGATTTACAAGACCAATGTTTTTATTAAACTATTAAAACTAATGATGATAAGATTATATTGAGGGTTACCTTGTTTTTTATTTTTAATAGGGATTTTTGTTTTTGTTTCTAATCGTAAACATTTATTATCTATACTTTTAAGTTTAGAATATATTGTATTAAATTTATTTTTTTTATTATTTATTTTTTTAAATTTAATAGATTATAGAATATTTTTTAGTATAATATTTCTAACTTTTAGAGTGTGTGAAGGGGCTTTAGGTCTTTCTATTTTAGTTTCTATAATTCGTACACATGGAAATGATTATTTTCAATCGTTTAATGTTTTACAATGTTAAAATTAATTATAATAATAATTTTTATTAGACCTATTTGTTTTATAAATGGATTATTTTGAATGGTTCAAAATTTATTGTTTATTGTGACATTTTTATTTATTTTATTAAATTATTGTACTAATTATTTTGTTAATATTACGTATTTTATGGGGTATGATGTTATTTCGTACGGTTTAATTTTGTTGAGTTTTTGGATTTGTACGTTGATGTTAACAGCTAGTGAATCGGTTAATAAATATAATAATTATAAGAAGTTATTTTTGTTTAATGTATTAATTTTATTGGTTTTTTTAATTTTAACTTTTAGAAGAATGAATTTGTTTATATTTTATTTATTTTTCGAAAGAAGATTAATTCCTACATTATTTTTGATTTTGGGTTGAGGATATCAACCTGAACGTTTACAGGCTGGTGTTTATTTATTATTTTATACTTTATTGGTTTCGTTACCTATATTAGTTGGTATTTTTTATTTATACAGTAGTTTAAACACTATAGATTTTTATTTATTAAGAAATTATATATTTAATTATGATCTTTTGTACATATCTTTAATTTTGGCATTTTTGGTTAAAATACCAATATTTTTGGTTCATTTGTGGCTCCCTAAGGCTCATGTAGAAGCACCAGTTTCAGGGTCGATAATTTTAGCTGGAATTATATTGAAGTTAGGGGGGTACGGGTTGTTGCGCGTATTTTCTTTTTTACAATTTAGTGGAATTAAATATAATTATGTGTGAGTTAGAATTAGATTAGTCGGGGGAGTTTTAATTAGTTTAGTGTGTTTACGTCAGACTGATTTAAAGGCTCTAATTGCTTATTCTTCAGTTGCTCATATAGGAATTGTTTTAGGGGGTTTAATAACTTTAACTTATTGGGGTCTTTGCGGTTCTTATACATTAATAATTGCTCATGGTTTGTGTTCTTCAGGATTGTTTTGTTTGGCTAATATTACTTATGAGCGATTGGGTAGTCGAAGTTTATTGATTAATAGGGGTTTATTGAATTTTATACCTTCAATAACTTTGTGATGATTTTTGTTAAGTGCTTGTAATATAGCTGCTCCCCCTTCATTAAATTTATTGGGTGAAGTTTCATTATTAAATAGAATTGTGAGATGATCTTGGGTTACTATAGTGGCTTTGTCTTTATTATCTTTTTTTAGAGCTGCTTATACCTTATATTTATATGCTTATAGACAACATGGTAAGGTATTTTCTGGTGTTTATTCTTTTAGAGGTGGTAAAATTCGAGAATATTTTTTATTGTTTCTTCATTGATTTCCTTTGAATTTATTAATTTTGAGGAGAGATATTTGTTTATTTTGGCTTTAATTAATCTAAATAGTTTATTTAAAATATTGATTTGTGGTGTCAATGATATGATTAGTCATTTTAGATCGTGAAATATTTATCAATTTGTAGAATTAGATTTTTAACATTAATTTTTATTAGATTAAGTTTTTTTTTATCTAGTTTGTTATATTTATTAAATGATTATACTATTTTTTTGGAGTGAGAAGTGGTTAGATTAAATTCTGTCAGAATTGTAATAACTTTTTTATTTGATTGGATAAGTTTATTATTTATATCTTTTGTTTTATTAATTGCTTCTTTAGTAATTTATTATAGAAAGGAGTATATATCTGGTGATATAACTATTAATCGATTTATTATGCTGGTGTTAATATTTGTGTTATCTATGATATTATTGATTATTAGTCCTAATTTAGTGAGAATTTTATTAGGTTGAGATGGATTAGGGTTAGTATCTTATTGTTTAGTGATTTATTTTCAAAATGTTAAGTCTTATAATGCCGGTATATTAACTGCTCTTTCTAATCGTATTGGTGATGTTGCCTTTTTATTAGCGATTGCTTGAATATTAAATTATGGTAGTTGAAATTATATTTTTTATTTGGAGGTTATAAAGAATAGTTTTGAAATGGAGGTTATTGGTGGTTTAATTATGTTGGCGGCTATAACTAAGAGTGCTCAAATTCCGTTTTCATCTTGGTTGCCTGCTGCTATAGCAGCCCCTACACCTGTTTCTGCTTTAGTCCATTCTTCTACTTTGGTGACTGCCGGTGTTTATTTATTAATTCGTTTTAATATTTTATTGAGAGGAAGTTGATTGGGTGATTTACTTCTTTTATTATCCGGTTTAACTATATTTATAGCGGGTCTTGGGGCTAATTTTGAATTTGATTTGAAGAAAATTATCGCTTTATCTACTTTGAGACAGTTAGGATTAATAATAAGAATTTTATCGATAGGATTTTATAAATTAGCCTTTTTTCATTTATTGACGCATGCTTTATTTAAGGCGTTGTTATTCATGTGTGCTGGGGCGATTATTCATAATATAAATAATTCTCAAGATATTCGTTTGATAGGAGGGTTGGGGGTTTATATGCCTTTAACTTCTGGGTGTTTTAATGTTGCTAATTTAGCTCTTTGTGGAATGCCTTTTTTAGCTGGATTTTATTCGAAGGATATGATTTTAGAGGTTGTGTCTTTAAGATATGTTAATATATTTTCTTTTTTTTTATATTTTTTTTCCACTGGTTTAACTGTTTGTTATTCTTTTCGGTTAGTTTTTTATTCGATGACTGGTGAGTTAAATTGTGGTTCTTTAAATATATTAAATGATGAAGGATGAATTATACTTCGTGGTATAAGAGGGTTATTAGTAATAAGAATTATTGGGGGGAGAATGTTAAGATGGTTAATTTTCCCTACTCCTTATATAATTTGTTTGCCTAATTATTTGAAGTTGTTAACTTTATTAGTTTGTATTGTTGGAGGTGTATTGGGTTATTTAATTTCAACTGTTTCTTTATTTTATTTTAATAAGTCTTTAAATAGTTATTTGAGTAGATTTTTTTTTGGATCTATATGGTTTATGCCCTATATTTCTACTTATGGGATTATTAGTTATCCTTTAGTATTGGGGGGAAATATTTGTAAATCTTTTGATCAAGGTTGGTCTGAATATTTTGGTGGCCAAAATTTATACAGCGAATTAACTAAATTATCTCAGTCTGTGACTATTATACATAATAATAGTTTAAAAATTTATCTTTTATTATTTGTTTTATGGATTATTTTTTTATTCTTTTTTTATACATTTTATTCAAATAGCTTAAGTTAAGAGCATAACACTGAAGATGTTGGGGTAATTGTTATAATTTTTGGATATAGTGAATAAAAGTTAGTAATTTATAAAAATAGTAAAATTTTGTTTTTACAATGAAAATGTAATGTTTTTGTTAAACTATATAAATAGAAGTACAAATGGAGTTTAACCATTAAAAGATAAAAGTTAGCAGCTTTTTCTTGAGCGTCATACTTCCTTAATTGGAGAAAAATCTCAGTTCTATCATTAACAGTGATAAGCCTCTTTTTGGCTTCAATTAAAAATGTCTAATAAAGAATAAGGGTATTTATGTTACCTAAGATTAGGTCGAAACTAATTGCAATATATCGCTTCATATTCTTTAAGGTAGATTGAATATTCAATACTTTTTGAATGCAAATCAAATGTTATAATTAACTACAACCCTATAATTAGGTTTAATTTGATCAATTTAATATTCCTTGGTTTCATTCGTGGTATAAACCAATAATTAGAATTAGAATGAAGATAATAGATGTTGTGGTTCAAATGAAAAGATTTGATACAGAAATGATTAAAATTATAGGTAAAATTAGCGCAATTTCTACATCAAAAATTAAAAAAATAATAGTAATTAAGAAAAATCGCAATGAAAAAGGTAGTCGTGAAGATGATTTGGGGTCAAAGCCGCATTCAAATGGAGAGCATTTTTCTCGATCCGTAAAAGCTTTTTTTGATAAAATAGAGGCTAAAATTATTACAACACTTGTGATAATTATGAGAATGGAGGCTATAATAATTACAGAAAATATTATCTATACTACTTAATTAGTAGTCCTTATGATTGGAAGTCAAATATACTTATATACTATATAGATAATTAATTAACCTCCTCATCAGTAAATTGAAATATAAAGGAATAGTCATACAATATCAACGAAGTGTCAATATCAAGCGGCTGCTTCAAATCCGAAGTGGTGAGTTTTAGAAAAGTGGTTGTTTAAATGTCGAATTAAACAAATTAAAAGAAATGTAGTTCCAATTAATACATGAATTCCGTGGAATCCTGTTGCTATAAAAAATGTAGAACCATAAACGGAGTCTGCAATAGTGAATGGTGCTTCTACATATTCGTATGCTTGAAGGATTGTGAAGTATACTCCTAATAGTACTGTAAAAAATAATCCTTGTGTTGCTTGAGAATGATTACCTTCTATTAAGCTGTGGTGAGCTCATGTGACTGTAACTCCTGATGATAGAAGGATAGCGGTATTTAATAAGGGGATTTGAAATGGATTAAAGGGTTGAATACCTGCTGGGGGTCATGTTGCTCCTAATTCAATAGCTGGGGATAATCTACTGTGAAAAAAGGCTCAAAAAAAAGATATAAAAAATAAAACTTCTGATAGAATAAATAAAATCATTCCTCATCGAAGGCCTAGAGTTACTGGTAGTGTGTGAAGTCCTTGGAATGTTCCTTCTCGAGATACATCTCGTCATCATTGATAAACTGTTAGAATGGTAATTATATTTCCCAATAAAAATAATGAAATATCATATTGGTGGAATCATTTAACTAATCCTGAGACAGAGGTTATAGCTCCGATTGCTCCTGTTAGAGGTCATGGGCTATAATCTACTAAATGAAATGGGTGGTTTGCGTGTGTTGACATTAATTTACTTCTCTAGAATATAGTGTTCTTAAAACTGCGAATACGTATGATTGGATAATTGCAACAGCTGATTCAAGAACTAATAGTGCGATTTGTCCTATTAATAAAAGTGAAACAATTGCATAAGATAAAGAAGGTCCAGTATTTCCTAATAGTGTTAAAAGTAGATGCCCTGCAATTATATTGGCAGCTAATCGGACAGCCAGAGTTCCTGGTCGGATAATATTTCTAATAGTTTCAATACAAACTATAAAAGGTATTAGTACTGCTGGAGTTCCTTGTGGGACAAGGTGGGCAAATATGTGTTGAGTGTGATTAATTCATCCGTATAATATAAAACATAATCATAAGGGTAAAGCTAAGGTTAAAGTTAAAGTTAAATGACTTGTTCTAGTAAAAATATAGGGGAATAATCCTATAAAATTATTGAATAAGATTAAGGAAAATAATGAAACGAAAATAAATGTAGAGCCCGAGTGTCCTGCTGGTCCTAGTAAAGTTTTAAATTCTTTGTGTAGTGTTATTAGAATTGAGTTTCAAAAAATATGTCATCGTGATGGTATTAATCAGTATCTGGCAGGAATTAGTAATAATCCTAGGAATGTTCTTATTCAATTTAGGGATAAATTAAAGATGCTTGAAGAGGGGTCAAATACAGAGAATAGATTTGTTATCATTTTCAATTTAGGGGTGAAGTTGAGTGCTTCTTTGAAATATGTGATGTAGGTGTTTGAGGAATTACTGAATAGAAATTAATAATACTAAATAAAATAAAAGTAATTGAAAATACAATAAATAAACTTAATCAACCGATTGGTGCTATTTGTGGGATTAAAAAATATTGAGCGACCAATAATTTTAGTTTGACATACTAATGTTATAATTTTTAACTAATTTTTTAGTTCATTAGAAGTAAGTGCTAATTTACTATGAAGTGGTTTAAGAGACCAGTACTTGCTTTCAGTCATCTAATGATAAATTATAAATTAGTTCTATTAGTAATTCATTTAATGAAATTATTTACAGGAATTCTTTCGATTACAATTGGTATAAATCTATGATTAGCTCCACAAATTTCGGAACATTGTCCGTAGAATAATCCTGGGCGATTTATTAGAAAATTTGTTTGATTTAATCGTCCTGGAGTTCCGTCCACCTTTACTCCTAGAGAAGGAACTGTTCAAGAATGGATTACATCTGCGGCTGTTACTAGAATTCGAATTTGTGAATTTATAGGTAGAATTACTCGGTTATCTACGTCAAGTAAACGGAATCCATCAATAGGTAATTCATTTGTCGGTGTTATATATGAATCAAATTCTACATTTATGAAATCTGAATATTCATAACTTCAATATCATTGGTGTCCAATAGCCTTTAAAGTTACCGATGGTTCATTAATTTCGTCAAGTAGATAAAGTAGTCGTAGGGAAGGGAAAGCAATAAATAATAAAACAATTGCTGGAAGGATTGTTCAGATTATTTCAATAGTTTGTCCGTGGAGGAGGTTTCGGTTTGTATAAGTGTTAAAGAATAATATAAATATTAAATAACCTACTAATGTAGTAATTATTACTAAAATTATTAATGCGTGATCGTGAAAGAAAGTAAGTTGTTCTATAAGAGGGGAGGCTCTATCTTGAAGGCCAAGTGCGGCTCATGTTGTCATTAATTTTTCTAATAAAAGTAAAATACTTTATATATGGAGCTTAAATCCATTGCACTAATCTGCCATATTAGAAGTTAGTTAAAAGAGGGAGTTCTGAGTAACTGTGTTCAGCTGGGGGTGTATTTTGTAGTCATTCAATTGAAGAACTAAGTTGTATAGGGTAAATAACTTGACGTTGGGTAACTAATCTTTCTCAAATAATGAATAGAAAGAAAAGAATTCCTAATAATGAAATTGAAGAACCAATTGTAGAAATTACATTTCAGGTAGTGTAGGCATCGGGATAGTCTGAATAACGTCGAGGTATTCCAGCAAGTCCTAGGAAATGTTGTGGGAAGAAAGTTAAGTTTACTCCAATAAATATAATAATAAATTGGCTTTTTAATCAATTAGGATTTAAAACCAGTCCTGTAAATAAGGGGTATCAATGTACAAATCCTGCTATAATAGCGAATACCGCACCTATAGAAAGTACATAGTGGAAATGGGCAACTACATAATATGTGTCATGTAAAATAATATCTACAGAAGAGTTAGCTAATACAACTCCTGTTAATCCTCCTACGGTAAATAAGAATACAAACCCTAAGGCTCATAGTATGGCTGGTGAATAGTTTAATTGAGTTCCATGAAGAGTAGCTAATCAACTGAAAATTTTAATTCCAGTCGGTACAGCAATAATTATAGTGGCTGAAGTAAAATATGCTCGAGTATCAACGTCTATTCCTACAGTGAATATATGATGGGCTCATACAATAAACCCTAATAAACCAATTGCTAGTATTGCATAAATTATTCCTAAGGAACCAAATGTTTCCTTTTTCCCTGATTCTTGGCTAATAATATGAGAGATTATACCAAATCCTGGGAGAATTAAAATATAAACTTCTGGATGTCCAAAAAATCAAAATAAGTGTTGGTAAAGAATTGGGTCTCCTCCTCCAGCTGGATCAAAGAAAGAAGTATTTAAGTTTCGGTCTGTTAATAATATAGTGATTGCTCCAGCTAATACAGGTAATGAAAGTAGTAATAATAAAGCAGTTAGGACAACTGCTCAGACAAATAAAGGTATTCGATCAAATGTAATTCCTGTGGATCGTATATTAATTACTGTGGTAATAAAATTTACAGCACCCAAAATTGATGAAATACCCGCTAAATGCAAGGAGAAAATTGCAAGATCAACGGAAGCTCCTCCGTGGGCAATAATTGAGGAGAGGGGAGGGTAGACAGTTCAGCCTGTACCAGCTCCGTTTTCTACTATACTTCTGACTAAAAGTAAGGTTAGAGATGGGGGCAGTAGTCAGAATCTTATATTATTTATTCGGGGGAAAGCTATATCTGGGGCTCCTAGTATTAGGGGCACTAGTCAGTTTCCAAATCCTCCAATTATGATAGGCATTACTATAAAAAAAATTATTACAAATGCGTGGGCTGTTACAATAACATTATAAATTTGATCATCTCCGATTAAAGCTCCAGGGTGACCTAGTTCAGCTCGAACTAGGATTCTAAGAGATGTTCCTACTATACCTGCTCAAGCTCCGAAAATAAAATATAGGGTTCCAATATCTTTATGATTTGTTGAAAAAAGCCATTGTTGCGATTAAATGGCTGAAGTTTAGGCGATAGACTGTAAATCTATACATAAGAATTTATTCTTTTTAATCAAGTTTATGGGCTTTATAGTCAATTATGACATTAGACTGCAATTCTGAAGGAGTAAAATTTTACTAAGGCTTAAAAGATTTATACTTATATTTATAACTTTGAAGGCTATTAGTTTTTTTAACTTAAAGCCTTATGAAAATTATAAGAATAAATACCCTAAAGATACTAGCATTAAACTGAAAGTAGAAATAAATGTGAGAATTAATCTAATTTTGAAAGAAGTATTATTAATAAATATGTTTGTAGTTCAGTTGTTTTCATAATAGTTTAATATAAAGGCTGCGAAACAAAGTCGTAAATAAAAAAACAAGGTGATTAAAGTTATAACTGTTAAAATAGTTATAAGTACATATTGATTATTTAGGACTAGTAGTTGAATAACAAGTCATTTTGGGAGAAACCCAATGAATGGTGGTAATCCTCCTAAGGACAATAGATTGAGGAATAACAAAAATTTTAATGTTTTTGAATTAAAAAATGAATTATATAGTTGGTTGATATGGAATATCTTGAAATTGTTTAATATAAAAATTAATGAAAATGAAAGGAATGTATAAAAAGAAAAGTAAATCAATCATATTGATTCATTGGCTTGTATGGCGGTGAGCATCCAACCTAAATGGTTAATAGATGAAAATGCTATTAATTTTCGTAGGGAGGTCTGATTGAGTCCTCCTAAGGCTCCGATAGTTGTAGATAAAATAATCGCTAAAATAATAAAATTGTTTTGAGTTACATAGGAAATTAATATAAGTGGACCAATTTTTTGTCAAGTCATTAAAATTAGAGCGTTTATTCATGAAAGTCCTTCTATTACATTTGGAAATCAAAAGTGGAAGGGGGCTGCCCCGCTTTTTAGAAGGAGGGAAGATGTAATAATAAGATCTCTATATGAAGAATTTTCTTGATTTATAGGAAAATTATTTAAATATCTTATTATAATGGCGAATAATAATACGGCGGAAGCTATTGCTTGAGTTAGGAAATACTTTAGAGAGGCTTCTGTAGACATTAAATTATTATTATTTATTAGGGGGATAAAAGCCAATAAATTAATTTCTAAACCTATTCAAGCAGCTAATCAAGAATTAGACGACACTGTAATTATTGTTCCTATTATTAAAATAAAGAAGAATATAATTTTAGCTGAATTGTTAAAAATTAAAAAGAAAAGGATTAGAACCTTTATAAATGGGGTATGAACCCAGTAGCTTGATTAGCTTATCTTTTTAGTATATTTTGGTGTATGATGCACAAAAGTTTTTGATACTTTTAGAAATAGTTTAATTCTATTAAATATAATTAATGAATGTAATATTATTACATAATTTACCCTATCAAGGTAACCCTTTTTGTCAGGCAATTCATT